ATGGGATTCTAACAAACCCTTCAATCAATCATCAATATCAATTATCAATCAATTCAATATATATAATATAAATAGAATCTAATTCATTTTTAAGAGAGTTTTTGCTTAGTAAATGAAATTCGAAGACAAGAGCAAAAAAATGAAGAAAAAAAGATATCATCCATATCCTTTCAAATCTTTCATGTAGAAAGATGCAAAACTACATTCTATAACTCACTTAGCTAGATACTTATATCTTTATTTATTTAGAATGATCATTATCAATATCAAATTATCAAATTATAATAAGATATACTTTATATATAATAAGATAAGATATCTTTACTTTATATTATAAAATATAAAATAAAATCTAAATAATAATAACAGGTACAAATAGTAAATCGAGGTAGCCATTCTATGACAAATCTTACCTTTCCCTCTGTTTTGGTCCCTTTAGTAGGCCTAGTATTTCCGGCAATCGCAATAGCTTCTTTATTTCTTCATATTCAAAAAAACAAAATTGTTTAGAGGCGAGGGCACAAAATATCATCTATTTTTTTTAACTGACGCTTGTATCATAACACAGGTATCCATTTAGCAAAATTTGGTATAAGTGGCTTCCGCCGAAAATCTCCCAAAAATGCTATATTCTAGCTATTTTCAAATAGACCCAACTCGGCGGATGGCTGAACTGTAAAGTTGGTCTATCTATATACATGTGGCTATCTTTAGTGAGATCATACGAAGGGTATGTTATTAGTTTAGATCTAACCAATTTAATGAATTACTCCTAAAGGTTCACATCAAACTAGTGCTAGTTGATGCGAGTTACTTCGGAAACAAACGGACTAAAGTCAAATTCATTTGGGGTATTCTCTCAATTCCAAAAAAAGCAACTGGATCAAGTATGAGTTGTCGATCAGAACATATATGGATAGAACCTATAACGGGGGCCCGAAAAACAAGTAATTTCTGCTGGGCTGTTATCCTTTTTTTAGGTTCATTAGGATTCTTGTTGGTTGGAACCTCGAGTTATCTTGGTAGAAATTTGATATCTTTATTTCCGTCTCAGGAAATAGTTTTTTTTCCGCAAGGAATTGTGATGTCTTTCTATGGGATCGCGGGTCTTTTTATTAGCTCTTATTTGTGGTGCACAATTTCGTGGAATGTAGGTAGTGGTTATGATCGATTTGATAGAAAAGATGGAATAGTGTGTATCTTTCGTTGGGGATTTCCTGGAAAAAATCGTCGGGTCTTCCTCCGATTTCTTATAAAAGATATTCAGTCCGTCAGAATAGAAGTGAAAGAGGGTATTTTTGCTCGTCGTGTCCTTTATATGGATATCAGAGGCCAGGGAGCCATTCCATTGACTCGTACTGATGAGAATTTTACTCCACGGGAAATGGAACAAAAAGCTGCTGAATTGGCCTATTTCTTGCGTGTACCAATTGAAGTTTTTTAATAAATGAAGCCGAGAAATGAATGCTTTCTCAGCAGGAGAGCAAAAAAAGCAAGAATCCCCTTTTTCTATAACATAACTTATAACTTAATTGAGGTTTCTTCAAAACATTCATTCGAGTCAAAGCAGACATATATGGAATAATAATAAAATTTTTCCGGGCATTTATCGAAAGGAGATATGTGCTTCGAATTCGACCAATTGAAATATAGGTAAACAAATTTTTTTTATTTATTCATTCGAATTTTTCGTCTATTTCGGTATTTTTTTTCTAGATTCAAGGCCTAACCACGAAATCACAAATAAAAAAGAGTGAATAGATTCATAGGTTCGATAACTTGTAATAGAAGAGATGCATGAGAGAAATATTAGATTACATAGAGTCGACGAATGAGATGGGTTCATTAACAATTCACAGACGAAAAAATGGAAAAAAAGAAAGCATTCACTCCTCTTTTATATCTTGCATCTATAGTATTTTTGCCCTGGTGGATTTCTCTCTCATTTCAAAAAAGTCTGGAATCATGGGTTACTTATTGGTGGAATACTAGGCAATCCGAATTTTTTTTGAATGATATTGAAGAAAAGAGTATTCTAGAAAAATTCAGAGAATTGGAGGAACTCCTCTTCTTAGAGGAAATGATCAAGGAATACTCGGAGACACATCTACAAAACCTTCGTATAGGAATTCACAAAGAAACAATCCAATTAATCAAGATACACAACGAGGGTCGTATTCATACGATTTTGCACTTCTCGACAAATATAATCTGTTTCATTATTCTAAGCGGTTATTCTATTTTGGGTAATAAAGAACTTGTTATTCTTAACTCTTGGGCTCAGGAATTCCTATATAACTTAAGTGACACAATAAAAGCTTTTTCTCTTCTTTTATTAACTGATTTATGTATCGGATTTCATTCGCCCCATGGTTGGGAACTGCTGATTGGCTTTGTCTACAAGGATTTTGGATTTGTTCATAATGATCAAATTATATCTGGCCTTGTTTCCACTTTTCCAGTCATTCTAGATACAATTTTAAAATATTGGATTTTCCGT